GGGCTTCCAAATACATCGTAAGCTAAACCCGTGCTGACGAATAACCAACCCGCAATAAATAAGGAAGGTATAGTAATGCTATGAATGACCCAGTATCGAATACTGGTAATAATATCCGCAAAAGAACGTTCTCCTGTGCTTCCAGACATGTTGAGCTCCGCATATTCTTGTACAGTCAGGGGGGGCCGATTCCGTAAAAGATTAAATCAGTAAATTTCCATTTACTGAAACCAATCTTTGTGAGATCGTCAATATTGTACCAAGGGTGTTTTTAGAGTATACCGAATCAGTATAGCTATCCTTCTTCTGACACAGCAATGCAATTTCACAATCAATATCGAAATGAAGTGTTAGATAATTTCTTTCTTCTTTTCTTGTTGCTTGTCGATGTAGAATTTTGTACCATTTAATATAAAATTCCTAAAATTCCTGTAGTATAAGGATTTTCTTCAGTAGAAACTGAAGATCAAGTAAAATGTGAATTCGACAGGTTGGTTTCCAATAATTTATGAAGGAGATTCTCATATTCTTACGATTCAATTAGACGTTACATCTAAAAACATACGTTTTGTGGTTGTATAAGATGTTTTTTGTTGGAATCTTTTTTTTTTTTTTAGGAATTGGTTGGCCACCCAGTAACAAGTAACAATAGTAGATATTATTCAATGAAAGAAAGAGGAACAACGAATAAATAAAAAACAATAAATATTCGTGATGCACGCATTATTCTATTAGCCCCCCAAGGGGGTCCTTCGTGACCTAATTACAAAGATGGGTCTTTGTAATATGGAAAGATAAAATGTAAAACCCAGTTTCGATTGATCTTATCGTGCGATACTTTTTTCTTTTCAATCGCGAGATTATGTGAATGAACTACTACTGAGTTCGCTTTAAAGTAAAAAAAAAAGTGCATTAGAAGTGTCGTTCGAAAAAAAAAAAAATGGATTCGATATTTCGATACAATAAAAAACAATCAAACTTATTTTCCAATTTTATTCCAGAGTGATTCAAAGAGAGTTTCATTTTGTGACTGAAGTTATAAAAAACGTTCTTAATTATTACTTTATTTATAATTTCTAATATTCTATATATACATATAGTTAGTTATATACATATATTAGTTCAGTCAACTCAAGAGTTGACCGATGAATCTATTGATTCAAAAGCGTGGGATGGGTAAATGTCACAGATGATTAATTGATTTCTTACTTATGTTACTCTATTTTTATTAGTATCGTCTATAATAATTGATGAATCAAATATTTTCAATTGAATTTATCCTTTCAATTGGTTGGTATTTTTGTTTATCCTCGTATCTTTCAAAAATTGAAACTTAGGGAAGTGCTTTAGAAACATATGTATAAAAAGAATTTCATTTAGCCTTTTCATGCCTACTATAACTAGTTATTTCGGTTTTCTACTAGCATCTTTGACTATAACCTCAGCTCTATTTATCGGTCTGAGCAAGATACGACTTATTTGAAATTAATTTAATGAACAATTTATAAAAAAATCTTTCTATGGTAGTTCATATATTCTCCAGTCCCTTATCAATTCTTGGTCATTGAGATGTATAGTCAATACAGATTAATATTTAAGGATAAATATTACCTCTCCCTTCCCCCTTTCAAACAAATTGAAATGATTGAAGTTTTTCTATTTGGAATCGTCTTAGGTCTAATTCCTATTACTTTGGCTGGATTATTCGTAACTGCCTATTTACAATACAGACGTGGTGATCAGTTGGATCTTTGATTAATTAACATCTCGCTTTTTATTGACCTCCTACTTCCTTTAATCCGCGGGAGGTCAAATTTAGGTTGCTGCTCAATTATTTTAGTGTAATTTTGACCTCCCGCGATTAACAAGAACACAGAATCACGCCCTGTAGGATTTGAACCTACGACATCGGGTTTTGGAGACCCACGTTCTACCGAACTGAACTAAGAGCGCTTTATTATCACAATAAATATTTTGTAACCCCAATTTATCTTGCATATATATATACTATAAAAAATAAATATATATATACTATAAAAAATAAAAATAAAATATTTATTTAATTATGTATGTACAATTTTATTAATTGATCTCAATTGATCCCTCGTTACTGCTCAGAAGATAAGTAATAGGTAGGGATGACAGGATTTGAACCCGTGACATTTTGTACCCAAAACAAACGCGCTACCAAACTGCGCTACATCCCTTTCAATTGGTCTACAGTGTCATTGTAGAGAATCCCTGTCTTGTTTTCCACATCTTTATTTCCTACATTGATATACCCAAACTATCTTATCATTTCTTCCTTCTTCCTTTTGGTCTCATATATCATATAACAAACATATAATATGGTAAAAGACTTATATAAAGTATGAAATAAATATGAAATCTACCACAAAAAATTAATATTTTTTAGGAATTTAAGGCGGAAATGGACGTATTTTTTTCTTTTAATAAATATCTATTTTGTACATTTCAATTTGAATTAGGAACTCCGCGTACAAGTGGTAAGTCATTAACTACATATACACATCCGGTCATATATGTATTACCATTATGTATTACAAATTACAATAAAATTACAATAACGAATACAGAAAGAGGAGTTTTTAAAATGCGAGATCTAAAAACATATCTCTCCGTGGCACCGGTAGTAAGTACTCTATGGTTCGGGTCTTTAGCAGGTTTATTGATAGAGATCAATCGTTTTTTTCCGGATGCGTTGATATTCCCCTTTTTTTCATTCTAGCTATTGATATGGGAAGGGGAAGAAGATTAGAGATACAATCAAATATCTGTAACTAATCCCTACCCCTCCCTTCTTTTTTTCTTTGTTTTTTCTTTTTTTCTTTTTTTACTTATTCTTTCTAAAAAAAAAAAAAAACAAAGAAAAAGCGGTTTCACCCTCAGTGAAACTATGAACTCGGGCTCAGGCTCAAATTAAATTAATAATAGAATGGAAATGCGGTGGTTGGGGCAACAATATCATACAAGATACTTAACTGAAAATGAAATACTGTACGGCAATTAAAAATTATAAATATAGTTAGAAATCATTATATTACTTATTATTTATTACTATATTGATTGCAACAAAATATTTCTTTCATAATTTGATTTCGAGTTACCTGCTTCTATTTTTGTGTCCTTTCTTCTTCCTTGCTTCGGGTCGGAAAATTAAAGAATTGAGTGAATCAAAAACCAAAGGAGGTTCATGGCTAAGGGTAAAGATGTCCGAGTAACGGTTATTTTGGAATGTACCAGTTGTGTTCGAAATCGTGTTAATAAGGAATCAATGGGCATTTCCAGATATATTACTCAAAAGAATCGACACAATACGCCTAGTCGATTGGAATTGAGAAAATTCTGTCCCTGTTGTTACAAACATACGATTCATGGGGAGATAAAGAAATAGATCGAACCGATCGCTCGTGTGTCAGTCTTCCAAGGAAGATGAAAAATTACATATTATATATAACAATATATATATATAATTTATTTGAATTTATTTTTTAATTTATTTAAATATAAACAAATAAATATAAACAAACCAAATCCTATTTCGATCGGATCAAAGATGATGTAGAATTAAGAAATAGGATTGGGATTTTCAGGATAAGGAATAAACAAACCATGGATAAATCCAAGCGAATCTTTCTTAAATCTAAGCGATCTTTTCGTAGGCGTTTGCCTCCGATCCAATCGGGGGATCGAATTGATTATAGAAACATGAGTTTAATTAGTCGATTTATTAGCGAACAAGGAAAAATATTATCTAGACGGGTGAATAGATTGACCTTAAAACAACAACGATTAATTACTATTGCTATAAAACAAGCTCGTATTTTATCTCCGTTACCTTTTCTTAATAATGAGAAACAATTTGAAAGAAGCGAGTCAACCGCTAGAGCTGCTGGTCTTAGAACCAGAAAAAAAATAGGTTGACTCTTCAATTGAATTGAATCAAAATAAAATTCCAATCCAAACTCAAATGCGGATTGACGTTTTTTTTTTTGTTCGAAAAATCGTAAAATCGAAATGTCCTGTCGTAAGAAAAAAAATGGGAGAAGAGGAATAAATATTTTTTATTTAACGTCTTTCTTCATTTTGATGACTTTATCATATTTTATCATACTAATTTCTACTCTACCTTCCCAGAGTTCATTCTCCAGGGAACTCCATTTAAACTATTCCAACGGATTCCTTCCAATCTCTTTATTTTATGATCTCATTGGAAATCATATAAAGACAACTCTTATTTAATATAGCTATTTGTGCAAGTATTTTACGATTAAGAAGTAACTGTCTCTTGTACAGATTGTGTATAAATTTACTATAACTGAAGTATACTTTATTCTCGCGAATTACTGCATTTATCCGAGTGATCCACAACCGACGAAAATCTCTCTTTTGTCTACCTCTATCCCGATGAGCCGAAACCAAAGCTCTTATTTTCTGTTGAGTAATAGTACGAGTAAGTCTTGAATGAGCCCCTCGAAAGGTTGATGCAAATAAACGAATTTTTGTTCTACGTCTTCGAGCTATATACCCTCGTTTAATTCTGGTCATTGAATAAATGAAACTTTGATGAATAACTAATTGATTTCCTTTCTTTCAGTTATTCCCTTCCCGTATCCTAGTCTATTAATAACAAAACGGATTCTTCCAATGTATAAAATTTAAATTCCAATGGCTTTTGCTACTATAACCTTCCCGACCACGATTTTTTTTTTTTTTTTTTTTCTAGGTGAAATGCCTAGAAAAAAATTGTATTGATATTAGGTATCAAAAACACATAAAACATAAAAGTAGTAAATATAAATGGATATAGTGGGTTCCATCGTTTCTATGGTTACTTCTTAAACGGTGAGGTCCTCTCTATACACCGGAGCCCTTCTTTCATTTAATCAATGTTATTGTTAACTTGTACAGTTCACACTCTTTGGCTCTACCCATAATTATCCAGTACGAGGTCTTTCACAATGAGATCTACTTATACAGTAACGGTATTTAATTATGAAGATTAGCTGAGTAGCTGACCCTGTTAGTCCGTTCTTGCAAGAGTAAGGCATAATTTTTCTGCTTTTTAAAATAGTATTTCCCCTGCTTAATGGATATCATTTGCTATCAATGGAGAATTCTTTCTCATCTTAAATTTAAAACGGAGTTGATTGGATTTGCACCAACGGAAACCATACATTTGATACCACAATAGAAGGATAGATCTTTTTTATTTTTAGATATTGAATGGAGTTCTTCCATTCTAGTCTATTCACTGGTACTGATCGTTGATACTGGATCAATTGTTTTCTTTCTTTTGTCCTAGCCCATGATCTGAACGAGTCGCACATACACCCTAGTACATGTTCCTCGTCGCTGAGGACATCCCCCAAGAGCGGGGGATTTCGTGACATTTCTGATTGGCTGTCTTGTGTTTCTAATAAGTTGTTTAATAGTTGGCATATTGAATCATATACATAATGGGCTGGTTTAGATCGATCTTAACCGGATGATTATGAATTATTTTATTTCTATATTAATAGATTAATGAATAGAATATTAAATCCGGTAAGAAGATAAAATCTCAAATCATCAATTCGTCTGAAATTTTTGTTATTTTTTCTTTTTTATTCAGTCGCTACAAGATCAACAATTCCATGAGCTTGGGCTTCTGTTGCTGACATAAAAACATCTCTTTCCATATCTTCGGATACAACCCATAAGGGTTTGCCTGTCCTTTGTACATAAACCCTTGTGACGGTTTCGCGCAGCTTCAAAAGTTCTTCCGCTTCCAAGATAAATTCTCCCGTCTGTGCCTCATAAAAAGAACTAGCAGGTTGATGGATCATTACCCTGATGATATAACATAATAAATGTTTATTCTATCTCGCATGATGATAAGGTGAAGAGATAAAGAATAATAAAATATATAATTGAACAACCGTACAGGCATCTTTTACGCATTGCATACGGCTCTATAATGGAATTCGTTTTTACCTTACTTAAATATCAAATAAATTAAATATAGGGTCTATCAGACTCGGGTTGGTAAATGGTCCAATAACCACCCTTCTTTTTGTTTTTGGAGTAGTTCAAAAATACTATGATGGCTCCGTTGCTTTATATATTTATTTCGTCTGTTATTTAGCAATCCCAAAGTTTCTTTTTTTTTTTTTTTCAAATAAAAAAACAAGATTTTTTTTATTTTCATATTCTTTCATAACCTAAATATTGTTAAGAGCCTCCCGGCGTGAAAACAAAAAAGTTTGTGACGCTGAAATAGGCCTCCCGATAGATTAGATAAAATCGGAAATACCTTTTATCTCATACTACTCTTTCGATACATAATTTAAGGGTTAAAAAAATTTATCATATCGAATTCGAAGTGCCATGCTATTATTACTTAATATTCATATTTCATATAGCGCGAAGGCATAGTCTTCTTTTTTCTCTCAAATCAAATAAAAAACTCATTGGCGCCAAGCGTGAGGGAATGCTAGACGTTTGGTAATTTCTCCTCCGACCAGAATAAAAGATCCCATTGAAGCGGCTAATCCCATGCATATTGTCTGTATATCTGGTCGCACAAATTGCATAGTATCATAAATAGCTACTCCGGGTATTACCCATCCGCCAGGAGAATTTATAAACAAATATAGATCTTTGGTATCATCCTCTATACTGAGATATACCATAAGACCAATAAGTTGATTCGAGATCTCGCTATCAACCCCTTGGCCTAAAAAAAGTAATCTTTCTCGATAAAGTCGGTTGATTGGGATAAAGTTGTATCCCTTAGAAACCGTACATGCACCTTTTGATGCATACGGTTCAACAAAAATAACGAAAAAAAAAAAAAGAATCAATGTGTAGATGTAGATTCTAGCGCTTTCTTTTATTTTATTTTATTTTTCATACCAGGTATAAAAAGGGGCTTTTCTTTCATTTTTCAAAAAAGATGGGTTTTGGCCTGTTTTGTTTATCTATAAAAAAAAATTACTAAATTTATCTAACTAACTTTTCATTGATGTATTGTTTCATCGAGATACAATCTCAATCGCGATGTAATTTTCTTGTTCCTGAATGGGCTTCTTCAATTTTTTTAGGTTTATGCTCTACTCCGAGTAAAGATCCGCCCGATTTGGATTTGCACATATATGACAAATGCCCCAATACCACGTCCTTTTGCTACGACTTCCTTTTTACAATTTATTTCATGTCTTACAACAGATATTCAATGCATTCATCATATTACTCGATTGATTAACTGTTTGAGATCACTTCTATTATAAATATATAAAGAAATAGAATATGATAGAAATAGTAATCATAAATAGATTTTTTACCGGTTTTTTTCTAAACGGAGCCTGGATACTTCATTTTATTGGCCTAACCAAGATAACCATAAATTATTCTAATTGATAATATTAATCTGTATACCCTCCCGAAAAAATGGATCTAATTGAACTTCACGCTCCAAATTTTTGATAATTCAATCAATCTTTCTTGGGCGAAGGGGAGGATATCTCGATCGGGGAAGAGAATGGGGAAATACCATATGACCCAATATATCTGACAAGTCGCACTATACGTCAATCCACAATGCATCTTCCTCTCCAGGACTTCGAAAAGGTACTCTTGGAACACCAATAGGCATTAAATAAAAGAAAAATTAAGTACTATATCTCACTTTGATGTGAAAGCGTAACAATGGATTTAGTGTCCTACTAATATTGGCCTTTATCATATTTTATCCATAGATTGACTAAGTTTATAAAAAAAGATAAAGAAGACAAAATGAATAAAGGAAAATTATTACAAATAAGTCCTTTGAATGATGAACAAATATATATATGCATTCACTCATAGAAAATGGTATCAACTCCCCTACCATTGCGTATTGGTACTTATCGGGTGTAGAATAGATCTGCTTCTTTTTGTTCCTACGAACAAAATAGTTTCATTATTACTAAAAGTAATTGAAAAGAATCAAACAAATCAAACAAATATTAATTCTTTCCCCAAGATAATCCACTAAAAAGAGGGTCCACAGCATAGTTTTTTCCAATGCAATAAAGTTACATTGTGTCTATTTTTCATTGATAAAGGGGTATTTCCATGGGTTTGCCTTGGTATCGTGTTCATACCGTCGTATTGAATGATCCCGGTCGTTTGATTTCTGTCCATATAATGCATACAGCTCTGGTTGCTGGTTGGGCCGGTTCGATGGCTCTATACGAATTAGCAGTTTTTGATCCTTCTGATCCTGTTCTTGATCCAATGTGGAGACAGGGTATGTTCGTTATACCCTTCATGACTCGTTTAGGAATAACCAATTCATGGGGCGGTTGGAGTATCACAGGGGGTACTGTAACGAATCCGGGTATTTGGAGTTACGAAGGTGTGGCCGGGGCACATATTGTGTTTTCGGGCTTGTGCTTTTTGGCAGCTATCTGGCATTGGGTGTATTGGGATCTAGAAATATTTACTGATGAACGTACAGGAAAACCCTCTTTGGATTTGCCTAAGATCTTTGGAATTCATTTATTTCTATCAGGGGTGGCTTGCTTTGGTTTTGGTGCATTTCATGTAACAGGATTGTATGGTCCTGGAATATGGGTGTCCGATCCTTATGGACTAACTGGAAGGGTACAATCCGTAAATCCAGCGTGGGGTGTGGAGGGTTTTGATCCTTTTGTTCCGGGAGGAATAGCCTCTCATCATATTGCAGCAGGGACCTTGGGCATATTGGCGGGTCTATTCCATCTTAGTGTACGTCCACCTCAACGCCTATACAAAGGATTACGTATGGGAAATATTGAAACCGTCCTTTCCAGTAGTATTGCTGCTGTCTTTTTTGCCGCTTTTGTAGTTGCTGGAACTATGTGGTATGGTTCAGCAACTACCCCGATTGAATTATTTGGTCCCACTCGTTATCAATGGGATCAAGGATACTTCCAACAAGAAATATATCGAAGAATTGGTGCTGGGTTGGCTGAAAATCAAAGTTTATCTGAAGCTTGGTCTAAAATTCCCGAAAAACTAGCTTTTTATGATTACATCGGCAATAATCCGGCAAAGGGGGGGTTATTCAGAGCGGGCTCAATGGACAACGGGGATGGAATAGCTGTTGGGTGGTTAGGACATCCTATCTTTAGAGATAAAGAGGGGCGCGAACTTTTTGTACGTCGTATGCCTACTTTTTTTGAAACATTTCCGGTTGTTTTGGTAGACGGAGACGGAATTGTTAGAGCCGATGTTCCTTTTAGAAGGGCGGAATCAAAATATAGTGTCGAACAAGTAGGTGTAACTGTCGAGTTCTATGGCGGCGAACTCAACGGAGTCAGTTATAGCGATCCCGCTACTGTGAAAAAATATGCTAGACGTGCTCAATTGGGTGAGATTTTTGAATTAGATCGTGCTACTTTGAAATCCGATGGTGTTTTTCGTAGCAGTCCACGGGGTTGGTTTACTTTTGGACATGCTTCGTTTGCTTTGCTCTTCTTCTTCGGACACATTTGGCATGGTGCTAGAACCTTGTTTCGAGATGTTTTTGCTGGTATTGATCCAGATTTAGATGCTCAAGTGGAATTTGGAGCATTCCAAAAACTTGGAGATCCAACTACAAGAAGACAAGTAGTCTGATACAATATGCTTTGTTACTTGTTACTTTTCATTTTTATTTTCTTTTTGTGATTTTTAGATGGGGTACCAGATAAATCTTGATTTGAATCACTGCCTTTTCTTTGACTCTTGTTCTTTATTTATCCGGGAGACGATCCCAAATAAACAGGTATGGAAGCTATAATTGTAAACCACGATCGAATCTATGGAAGCATTGGTTTATACATTCCTTTTAGTCTCAACTCTAGGAATAATTTTTTTCGCTATCTTTTTTCGAGACCCGCCTAAAGTTCCAACTAAAAAGGTGAAATGATTTGTCATTATCTCAATTGAAGTACGGATCCTCCCAATATTGGGAGGATCCGTACTTCAACTAGTCCCCGTGTTCCTCGAATGGATCTCTTAGTTGTTGAGAGGGTTGCCCAAAAGCAGTATATAAGGCGTACCCAGTAAAACTTACAAGTAAACCAGATAAAAAGATGGCAACTAGGGTTGCTGTTTCCATGATTATATAGTTTTAAGACATTATAAAGTTTTAAGACCACAATGGATCTATGATAAGATCATTTATTTACAACGGAATGGTATACAAAGTCAACAGATCTTACTGAATATAAAATATTATGGCTACACAAACCGTTGAAGGTAGTTCTAGATCTGGCCGCCCAAAACGAACTAATGCGGGGAGTTTATTGAAACCATTGAATTCAGAATATGGTAAAGTAGCTCCTGGGTGGGGAACTACTCCTTTGATGGGTCTCGCAATGGCTCTATTCGCGATATTCCTATCTATTATTTTGGAGATTTATAATTCTTCCATTTTACTGGATGGCATTTCAATGAATTAGATTCACAAGAACCATTAACTGGCTTTTTCAATACAAAGTGAAGCGTTTAGGTTTCTGATTTTTATCCCATTCTATTTTGGTAGTTTGACCGTGGAATTTCTTTGTTTCTGTATTTCCGGAATATGAGTGTGTGACTTGGTATAAATGATCCTATGGATAGTACAGAGAATGGGTCTGTCATCTTGATAGAGATGGTTTTACTTCGTCGGATATTCATTCTAGTATCTGGAGCACGGAATATATGAAATAGATTACTATTAGAACTATGATTCATACTTAATAGTCAGACCTCGTGTCCGGACTTCAAAAAATTTTTTCAAAGAGTTAGAAGTTATAAATAGAAATATTTTTATTCTTTCAAACTTTCGTTTATGCTTATTTTGATCAAAGGACAAAACAAAGGTTTCTTTGGTTTGGATTTTTAGTCATTATATCTATTCATTGAATAAGTGATGATCCAATGGTTCTTACTCAGGGAATTTTGGGACTTAGACTTAGTTTGAAAGGGTTTTATTGAATCATCGTGGTTTTAGTATGAATCTGAGGTTTTAATCAATTCATAGGGTCTTAACAAGAGAATTCCTATCAATAATAAAGAAAACAGCAGTAAAGCCGCATTACACATAAATAACACCAAAGAAAATAGGTAAATAGAAGATTCAAGAGGCCTATAACGATCAATATATAGACGAATGAGCCGACTTGATTTTTTGGCATTATAACCACAAAGAAGAGCTTTCGGATTTTTATTCTTTAGTATCTTCAAAAAAAAATTGAATCATAAATCATAGAATTAATAAATTTCAAACTTTATATTACACACATCCGTTAGAACTAGTATTTGGGTGTTTCTGTTTGAGCCGTACGAGATGAAATTTTCATATACGGTTCTCCGGGGGGGTCCCCTTGATTTACCTATCTCAATAAAATCTATGATTGGTTCGAAGAACGTCTTGAGATTCAGGCAATTGCCGATGATATAACTAGTAAATATGTTCCTCCTCACGTCAACATATTTTATTGTCTAGGGGGAATTACGCTTACTTGTTTTTTAGTACAAGTAGCTACCGGGTTTGCTATGACTTTTTATTATCGTCCGACCGTTACGGAGGCCTTTGCTTCTGTTCAATATATAATGACTGAAGCTAATTTTGGTTGGTTAATCCGATCAGTTCATCGATGGTCGGCAAGTATGATGGTCCTAATGATGATCCTGCACGTATTTCGCGTGTATCTCACCGGCGGCTTTAAAAAACCTCGTGAATTGACTTGGGTTACAGGTGTGGTTTTGGGTGTATTGACCGCATCTTTTGGTGTAACTGGTTATTCCTTACCTCGGGACCAAATTGGTTATTGGGCAGTAAAAATTGTAACAGGCGTACCAGACGCTATTCCTGTAATAGGCTCGCCTCTGGTAGAGTTATTACGCGGAAGTGCTAGTGTAGGACAATCCACTTTGACTCGTTTTTATAGTTTACACACTTTTGTATTACCTCTTCTTACCGCCGTATTTATGTTAATGCACTTCCCAATGATACGTAAGCAAGGTATTTCTGGTCCTTTATAAAGAATATATACCATCGTGTAATCAATCATCTATCACTTGGGGTAGGAACACTAGTATTTCATTGCTACAAATATGGATTATTGAAAAAAAAAAATAAGACATGTATTGGGATATTTCTCTTCAACTCTACAAAAATGTATTATTTTTTTGACACTCATAGTTGAAGTGAATTTTCCGAAGATAAAATGGATTATGGGAGTGTGTGACTTGAACTATTGATCGGGCCTTGCAGATATATGTCCTTATCTATCTGCCACATTTGAATTCACAACAAAAAAATGTGTCTTTGTTCCAACCACCGCGTAAGCCCCATACAGAAGATAGGCCGGTTCGTTTGAAGAGAATCTTTTCTATGATCAGACCCGATCATGTCGTGTATGATATGAACAGGCTCCGTAAGATCCAGTAGAATAAGTGATTGGCATAATCCGGATTATGTTTTATATATTTCACTTACTAAA